GCTTTTAAAGGAAAACAGCTCTTCCCCTGGTCTTAGGCTCCAGTACCTCTTGGTGCAAATCCAAGTAAAAGCTGGCCCAGATAGCTTAAACCAAAGCATCGGTCTTGTAAACCGAAGATTGTAGATTAAACCCTGCTCAGGGCTTCAAGACAAGAGGAATTAAACCTCTACTATTGGCCCCCAAAGCCAACATTCTAGTTAAATTATATCCTGTGCTCGTATAGCTTATCATTAAAGCATAGCGCTGAAAACGCTAAGATGAACCCTAAAAAGTTCTGCAGGCATAAAGGTTTGGTCCTAGCCTTATTGTCAGCTGTTACTCAACTTACACATGCAAGTATCCGCTCACCCGTGAGAACGCCCTTTACACCTTCATTAGGATAAGGAGCTGGTATCAGGCACAGAACATCTTGCCCATAACACCTAGCTACGCCACGCCCTCAAGGGTATTCAGCAGTGATAAACATTGTTAATAAGCGCCAGCTTGATCCAGTTAGAGTAAACAGAGCCGGCCAACCCGGTGCCAGCCGCCGCGGCTATACCGTCGGGCCCAAGTTGACAAGTATCGGCGTTAAGCGTGTTTAAAGTGTTCCCACAAATTAGAGTTAAACTTCAACCAAGTTGTGACACACTTGTTATTAAGAAACCCAAAAACGAAAGTTACTCTAACCTAACCACTTGAATCCACGACAGCTAGGACACAAACTGGGATTAGGTACCCCACTATGCCTAGCCGTAAAACATTTATTCACATTCTTAACCGCCAGGGAATTACGAGCCCAAGCTTAAAACCCAAAGGACTTGACGGTGTCCCACCCACCTAGAGGAGCCTGTTCTATAATCGATTCTCCCCGATAAACCTCACCACTTCTAGCCTACTCAGCCTGTATACCTCCGTCGTAAGCTTACCATATGAACGTTGAATTAGTGAGCCAAAAGATTAACCATCAATACGTCAGGTCAAGGTGCAGCTCACGAAGCGGGAAGCAATGGGCTACAGTTTCTAACTTAGAACAAACGAAAGACTACATGAAACACAGTCATGAAGGCGGATTTAGTAGTAAAAAGAAAATAGAGAGTTCTTTTTAATCAGGCGCTGGGACGCGTACACACCGCCCGTCACCCTCTTCAAACGCAACTGTAATGTTAATAACACCATTTTGCACTACAGAAGAGGTAAGTCGTAACACGGTAAGCGTACTGGAAAGTGCGCTTGGATTAACAAAATGTAGCTTAATATAAAGCACCCCGCTTACACCGAGAACATGTCTGTTTAACCCAGATCATTTTGAGCCTAAAGCCTAGCCCAACTTCGCAACCAATGCAATTAAATTTCTTTATTTTATAAAATAAAACATTTTTAACATTTAGTAAAGGCGATTAAAAAATGTCTAGGAGCCTTAAAAACAGTACCGCAAGGGAAAGGTGAAATAAAAATGAAATAACTTTAAAGCACCAAAAAGCAGAGATTTAACCTCGTACCTTTTGCATCATGGTCTAGCTAGTCTAACCAAGCAAAAAGCAATTTAAGTTTGACCCCCCGAAACTAAGCGAGCTACTTCAAAACAGCCTTAAGGGGCCAACCCGTCTCTGTTGCAAAAGAGTGGGAAGATTTTCAAGTAGAGGTGATAGACCTACCGAGCTTAGAGATAGCTGGTTATTTAGGAAAAGGATCTAAGTCCTACCTTAAGTTCTACAGTAACTACTATTACATCAATGAACCTAAGAGCTATTCAAATAAGGTACAGCCTATTTGAAACAGGATACAACCTAAACCACAGGGTAATGTAATCTATACTGTGATCAAGTGGGCCTAAGAGCAGCCATCTTTCAAAAAGCGTTAAAGCTTAATCACTAATTTATTTAAATTCCAATAATTTATCAAAACCCTTTCTCAGTACTAAATGACTCCATAATTTTATGGAAAACCATATGCTAGAACTAGTAACAAGAAGAAGACCTTCTCCAAAATACAAGTGTGAGCCGAAATGAACAATTCATCGGCATTTAACGTAAATGAACCCAAAGTAGCAACCAAACAAGAAAACCCTACTCATTTCTACGTCAACCTTACACCAGTATATTTCTGGAAAGATTAAAAGAAGAGGAAGGAACTCGGCAAATTATTAACTCCGCCTGTTTACCAAAAACATCGCCTCTTGATAAAATATAAGAGGTCCAGCCTGCCCAGTGACAAAGTTAAACGGCCGCGGTACCCTAACCGTGCGAAGGTAGCGCAATCACTTGTTCTTTAAATAAGGACTAGTATGAACGGCATCACGAGAGTTATACTGTCTCCCTCTTTCAATCAGTGAAACTGACCTCCCCGTGAAGAGGCGGGGATATAAATATAAGACGAGAAGACCCCATGGAGCTTTAAACTCAGTATCAATTACCTTATTATACACCATTTTAACCCGGTAAATCTGACTACTAGTTTTCGGTTGGGGTGACCGCGGAGTAAAACAAAACCTCCACGATGAAAGGACCAATCCTCCTAATCAAAGAGCTACAGCTCAAAGAATCAACAAATTGACATAATTGATCCAATTAATTTTGATCAACGAACCAAGTTACCCTGGGGATAACAGCGCAATCCACTTCAAGAGCTCCTATCGACAAGTGGGTTTACGACCTCGATGTTGGATCAGGGTGTCCCAGTGGTGCAGCCGCTACTAAAGGTTCGTTTGTTCAACGATTAAAACCCTACGTGATCTGAGTTCAGACCGGAGTAATCCAGGTCGGTTTCTATCTATAAAGAGTTTCTCCTAGTACGAAAGGACCGGAGCAACATGGCCAATATTACTAACAAGCCATATCTGTATATTAATGACTACAACTTAATTAACATCAGTCTATTATATTTCTCAAGATTAGAAATGTTAGCGTGGCAGAGCCTGGCTATGCAAAAGATCTAAGCCCTTTCCCCAGGGGTTCAAATCCCCTCGTTAACTTCGTGACACAAATTTTTATTTACACACTACCACTGTTTTTTATTGTCCCAATCCTTCTTGCTGTTGCCTTCCTTACTCTAATTGAACGTAAAGTACTAGGTTATATACAACATCGCAAAGGGCCAAATATTGTTGGCCCATTTGGCCTCCTTCAACCAATTGCAGACGGGGTGAAACTATTTATCAAAGAACCCATTCGACCATCAACATCGTCACAAATTCTCTTTCTCCTGGCACCTACTATAGCCTTAGCCCTAGCAATAATTATATGAACCCCATTTCCTATACCAACTGCATTTTCAGATATAAACCTAGGTATCCTTTTTATCCTCGCTATCTCTAGCCTCATTGTATATACAATTTTAGGATCAGGATGAGCATCAAATTCTAAATACGCCCTTATTGGAGCCCTACGAGCAGTAGCACAAACAATTTCCTATGAGGTAACTCTTGCCTTAATTGTTCTCTGCGCTATCTTTATAGTCGGTGGATTTACCCTATCAAGTTTTATTTTATCTCAACAAAACACCTGACTTCTTATCCCTATTTGACCCATAGCTGCCATATGATATGTTTCTACACTTGCCGAAACAAATCGAGCCCCATTTGACCTAACTGAAGGAGAATCGGAACTGGTCTCAGGATTTAATGTAGAATACGCAGGAGGTCCATTTGCCCTATTTTTTCTAGCAGAATATGCAAACATTCTTATAATAAACACTTTTACAACAATTTTATTCCTAGCATCATCAATTTTTTTCTTATTAACACCTTCTCTTATATTAAAATCGGCAATCCTCTCAATATTTTTCTTATGAGTTCGAGCCTCATACCCACGATTTCGCTATGATCAACTTATACACTTAGTATGAAAAAACTTTCTCCCACTAACCTTAGCCATAACAATTTGACAAATTTCTTTACCTATCTCCACCCTCATAATTCCACCAATAGCCTAGGAAGCGTGCCCGAAAGCTAAGGACCTCCTTGATAGGGAGGCTTATAGGGGTTCAAACCCCCTCACTTCCTTAGAGAGACAGGAATTGAACCTGCACCTGAGAGATCAAAACCCTCCGTACTCCCAATATACCACTCTCTAGTAAAGTCAGCTAATTAAGCTTTTGGGCCCATACCCCAAAAATGTTGGTTAAACCCCTTCCTTTACTATATGTCACCTCTTGCTTTATTTATTTTTTTATCAAGTTTGGCTACAGGCACAACTATTACTCTTGCCAGCTATCACTGAGTCTTAGCATGAATTGGCTTAGAAATTAATACCCTAGCAATTATTCCGATAATAACCAAAATTCCACATCCACGAGCTATTGAAGCAGCAACTAAATACTTTTTAACCCAAGCAGCAGCCTCTGCCCTAATCTTGTTTTCTGCAATAGTAAACACATGAGCCTTTGGTGAATGAGACATTCAATCTATATCAACAACAATTTCTATTCCTATTACTATTGCCATTTGTATAAAATTAGGATTGGCACCGCTTCATTTTTGAATACCAGAAGTTCTTCAAGGTATTTCTCTCTCTACTGGTCTAATTTTATCCACCTGACAAAAAATTGCCCCAATAGCCCTACTTATTCAAATCTCAAAATCAACCGACCTATCATTATTAGTAACAGTAGGCTTCCTATCAATTGTTATTGGAGGGTGGGGGGGTATTAATCAAACCCAATTACGAAAACTTATAGCATTTTCATCTATTGGACACCTTGGATGAATAATTATTATCCTTAAATTTAACCCCCATCTCACACTATTTAACTTTATCCTATATATTATCATAACATCAGCCATATTTATGACCCTTTTATCTATAAATACAACAAAAATATCTCAACTATCAACATCATGAGCTAAAACCCCAGCTCTCACTATAATTTCTATGTTAACCTTGCTCTCACTAGGCGGCCTACCCCCACTCACAGGATTTGCCCCAAAACTTATAATTACTCTTGAACTAATTAAACAAAATTCCCCAATTTTAGCCAGCATGATACTTTTAGCATCACTCCTAGCCCTATACTTCTACGTTCGAATAACATATGTTATAGCTTTAACCCTTGCCCCAAACACCACCTCATCAAAAACCATTTGACGCTCTAGTCTAAATAAATATCCAACCGTAGCCATTCTTAACACACTAGCCCTCCTACTTCTCCCAATTACATCAACAATTGTTACCCTTCTATAGAAACTTAGGATAACTAGACCAAGGGCCTTCAAAGCCCTAAGTAGAAGTTAAACTCTTCTAGTTTCTGTAAGACTTGCAGGATACTAACCTGCATCTCCTAAATGCAACTCAGGTACTTTAATTAAGATAAAGCCTTATTATATTCTAGAAAGACGGGCCTTGATCCCGCACCATTTTAGTTAACAGCTAACGCTCAATCCAGGGAGCTTCATTCTACTTCTCCCGGTTTTTAAAAACGGGAGAAGCCCGGCAGAAATACTCTGCTTCTTGAGGTTTGCAACCACACGTGCTGACACCCCGGGGCCTGGCAAAGGGAGGGCTCAAACCTCCGTATTTGGGTCTACAATCCACCGCCTACTCGGCCACTTTACCTGTGATAATCACCCGCTGACTATTTTCAACTAACCATAAAGATATTGGTACCTTATACCTCATTTTTGGCGCCTGAGCCGGAATAGTGGGAACGGCTTTAAGCCTTCTCATTCGTGCCGAACTAAGCCAACCCGGAACACTCTTAGGTGATGACCAAATTTATAATGTAATTGTTACTGCTCACGCCTTCGTAATAATTTTTTTCATGGTCATGCCCATTATAATTGGTGGTTTCGGAAATTGACTAGTTCCTCTAATAATTGGAGCCCCAGACATGGCTTTTCCTCGAATAAATAACATAAGCTTTTGACTTTTACCACCATCTTTCCTCCTTCTTTTAGCCTCATCGGCCGTAGAAGCCGGGGCCGGGACAGGCTGAACTGTCTACCCCCCTCTGGCTGGCAATCTGGCCCATGCTGGACCATCAGTTGATCTTACTATTTTTTCACTTCATCTAGCCGGGGTTTCTTCAATTCTTGGGGCAATTAATTTTATTACAACCATTTTAAATATAAAACCCCCATCGGTAACTCAATACCAAACACCCCTATTTGTTTGATCAGTATTAATTACAGCTGTCCTCCTTCTTCTCTCACTCCCAGTTCTAGCAGCAGGAATTACTATACTACTTACAGACCGAAATCTAAATACAACATTTTTTGATCCTGCTGGGGGCGGTGACCCAATCCTGTATCAACACCTATTCTGATTCTTTGGGCACCCAGAGGTTTACATTCTTATTCTCCCTGGTTTTGGTATTATTTCCCACGTAGTTGCTTATTATTCAAGTAAAAAAGAACCATTCGGCTACATAGGAATAGTCTGAGCTATAATGTCAATTGGCCTATTAGGTTTCATTGTCTGAGCCCATCACATATTTACAACAGACCTTAATGTTGATACTCGAGCCTATTTTACATCTGCCACTATAATCATCGCCATTCCAACTGGAGTTAAAGTATTTAGTTGACTTGCCACAATGCATGGGGGAATTATCAAATGAGAAGCCCCAATGCTTTGAGCTCTTGGCTTTATTTTCCTTTTTACTGTTGGAGGTCTGACTGGTATTGTTCTAGCCAATTCATCTATCGATATTGTCCTCCACGACACATACTATGTAGTAGCCCACTTCCACTATGTTTTATCAATGGGGGCAGTATTTGCTATTATAGCGGGATTTGTTCATTGATTTCCCCTATTTACAGGTTATACCCTTCACAACTCATGAACAAAAATTCATTTTGGCGTAATGTTTGTTGGAGTAAATTTAACATTTTTTCCACAACATTTTCTCGGCCTCGCCGGAATGCCACGACGCTACTCAGATTACCCAGACGCTTATACCCTATGAAATACTGTTTCATCAATTGGATCACTAATTTCCCTAGTTGCAGTAGTTTTAATAATGTTTATTATTTGAGAGGCTTTTTCATCAAAACGACAGTTTGTTAATGCAGAACTTACATCAACTAATGTTGAGTGACTTCTCGGATTCCCACCGCACTATCACACATTTGAAGAGTCTACATTTTCTATTAAAATTAATCGAGAAAGGAGGGAATCGAACCCCCATACCCTGGTTTCAAGCCAGACACATATCCTCTCTGTCACTTTCTTTGAGATGCTAGTTAAGTCATAACAATACCTTGTCAAGGTATAATTACAGGTTAAACCCCTGTGTATCTCTTTATGGCACACCCCACACAACTCGGCTTTCAAGACGCAGCTTCTCCAATTATAGAAGAACTATTACATTTCCACGACCACACCCTGATAGCTGTCTTCCTAATCAGTACACTAGTCTTATACATCATTACCTCCCTTATAACCACTAAACTTTCTAGCACTAACACCATTGATGCCCAAGAAATTGAAATAGTGTGAACTATTATACCAGCAATTATTCTTATTGTAATTGCCCTCCCGTCACTTCGTATTCTTTATCTTATAGACGAAATTAGCAACCCAGATATTACCATTAAAGCAATTGGCCATCAATGGTATTGAAGCTACGAATACTCAGACTTTGCAAATTTAAATTTTGATTCTTATATAACCCCAACTAGTGACCTCACACCAGGACAATTTCGTTTATTAGAAGTAGATAATCGTATAATCACTCCCATTGGTATAGCAACACGAACTATTATTACAGCAGATGACGTTCTTCATTCATGAGCCGTCCCATCACTTGGTGTTAAAACAGACGCCATCCCCGGACGTCTAAACCAAGCCTCATTCCTTATCTCACGGCCTGGACTCTATTATGGACAATGCTCAGAAATCTGCGGGGCTAACCATAGTTTTATACCTATTGTTGTAGAAGCCCTTCCTGTTCCAAATTTTCTAAATTGATCATCAGTTTCACAAGATTCTTCATTAAGAAGCTATAGGACAGCGACAGCCTTTTAAGCTGTAGAAAGGTGATTCCAACCACCCTTAATGGATGCCCCAATTAATCCCCGACCCATGGTTTTTTATTTTCTTTTCATCATGATTAATCCTCATCTCATTAGCCCCGCAAAAAATTCTTAAACATAGCATTTTAAATGATCCTACACCCTCAACTACAAAAACTTCAACCAACAACTGAACCTGACCATGATCTTAAATCTATTTAGCCAATTTTCATCCCCATCTCTTTTAGGGATCCCCCTAATCTTAATTGCCATACTAACCCCATGGTTACTATTTCCAACCCCATCAGACCGATGATTATCAAATCGCCTCATTTCAACTCAATCATGATTTTTAAAAACATTTACTAAGCAAATTTTTATGCCTCTAAACGTACCCGGACACAAATGAGCCTTTTTATTAACTTCTCTCATGGTCTTTCTATTAGGAATAAACCTTATGGGCCTTCTCCCCTATACATTCACGCCTACTACGCAACTCTCTATAAATTTAGGTCTAGCCGTTCCACTTTGATTGGCAACAGTAGCTATTGGCTTTCGTAACCAACTTACAGCCTCGCTAGGACATCTCCTTCCAGAGGGCACCCCAACACTACTTATTCCAATCTTAATTATTATCGAAACTATTAGCCTTTTTATCCGCCCATTAGCCCTAGGGGTTCGACTAACAGCAAACCTTACAGCAGGACACCTTCTTATTCAACTCATTTCTATGGCTACCATAGCAATAACTTCAACATCCTTAATTGTTGTCTCGCTTACATTTACAACACTTCTTCTACTAACTATTCTAGAAATTGCAGTAGCAATAATTCAAGCCTACGTCTTTGTACTCCTTTTAAGCCTCTACCTTCAAGAAAATACTTATGGCTCACCAAGCACACGCATTCCACATAGTCGACCCCAGCCCATGACCCCTTACAGGGGCAGCTGCTGCCTTTTTACTTACATCAGGACTCGCTATATGATTCCATTTCAATACTATGATTTTAATATCAATAGGTCTTGCACTTATACTTCTTACTATATATCAATGATGACGCGACGTCGTACGAGAAGGCACCTTTCAAGGTCATCACACCCCCCCCGTTCAAAAAGGCCTTCGATATGGAATAATTTTATTTATTACCTCTGAAGTATTCTTTTTTATTGGATTCTTTTGAGCCTTTTATAATGCTAGCCTATCCCCAACCCCAGATATTGGTGAATGCTGACCACCAACCGGTATTACCCCACTTAACCCATTTGAAGTCCCACTTCTAAACACAGCTGTTCTATTAGCCTCCGGTGTCTCTGTAACATGAGCTCACCACAGTATTATACAAGGAGATCGAAAAGGAGCCATTCAGGCCCTAGCTTTAACAATCCTCCTGGGACTCTATTTTACTATTCTACAAGCAATAGAATATTATGAAGCCCCCTTTACAATTGCTGACGGAATTTACGGATCCACATTTTTTGTAGCCACAGGATTCCACGGTCTCCACGTCATTATTGGTACCCTTTTTCTCTTAACCTGCCTGTTACGCCAAATTAACTTTCATTTTACATCTCAACACCACTTCGGCTTCGAAGCCGCAGCTTGATATTGACATTTCGTAGACGTTGTTTGACTCTTTCTGTATGTCTCAATCTATTGATGAGGCTCATATTTTCTTAATATAATAGTATAGGTGGCTTCCAACCACCCAGTCCTGGTTTGACCCCGGGAGGAAATAATGTTACCTTACATACTTATAGCCCTAACCCTTTCAATTATTTTAGCAGCTGTCAGTTTCTGACTGCCAACCATAAACCCTGATACAGAAAAACTTTCCCCATACGAATGCGGCTTCGACCCCCTCGGTTCAGCTCGACTTCCATATTCCATACGATTCTTTCTGGTCGCCATTCTATTTCTTCTATTTGACCTAGAGATTGCCCTTCTTCTCCCCTCCCCATGAGCAACTCAACTTTTATCCCCATCGTCAACAATCTTCTGAGCTTTCATCATCATTATTCTTCTCACCATCGGCTTAGTCTATGAGTGACTTCAAGGCGGCTTAGAATGAGCAGAGTGACTGGCTAGTCTAAATTAAGACAGTTGATTTCGGCTCAACTAATTATGGTTTAACTCCATAGCCATTCTGCAATGACATTTATTTTAATTACCACATTCTTTATTGCTCTTATAGGTCTTGCCTTTCATCGAATCCATTTCCTTTCGGCCCTCCTGTGTCTAGAAGCTATAATACTCACCATTTTTATTGGTTTAGCCCTATGACCTAATAACTTAACATCTTCTATACTTATAACCCCATTAATTATACTTACACTATCAGCCTGTGAAGCAGCCATAGGTCTATCATTAATGATTGCTACAGCTCGCTCACACGGAAACGATAACCTTAAAACCTTTCACCTTCTACGATGTTAATACTTATCCTGGCCTGATCTACCATTTTATTAACCTCCCTTCTTGCCCCAAAGAACCTCGTATGAACACTATCTACCTCGCAAGGGTTTGTGATTTCATTTTTTTCAATTGCCTGATTTTTCCTCCAGGGTTTTAACTTTTCTGATAATTTATTCTTAATTGACTCACTATCTGGACCTCTGGCTATTCTAACATGTTGACTTTTTCCCCTAACACTCTTAGCAAGCCAAAGCAAATTGTCCAAAGAACCTGTATCACGACAACGCATATATATTGCTAACGCCACTTTTCTACAACTAACAACCCTACTAGCATTTACTGCATCAGATTTAATATTATTTTTCATTTTCTTTGAGGCCTCCCTCATTCCAACAATAATTATTATTACCCGCTGAGGGGCTCAAGAGCGTCGCCTAGAAGCTGGAATATATTTAGCCTTTTATACAATAATTGGAGCTGTCCCCCTGTTAATTTTTTTAATAAACTTCTATTCATATGCCGGCTCCCTTTCATCATCACTAATTTTTTCTATTCCACCACAAGACATTCAATCCTATAGCGGATTATTCTGAGCAACATGTAATTTAGCGTTTCTCGTTAAAATACCTATATATTGTTTACACCTCTGATTACCCAAAGCACACGTTGAAGCCCCAATTGCAGGCTCAATAGTACTAGCCGGAACCCTACTAAAACTTGGAGGGTACGGAATTATACGCCTATCAATTCTTCTTCCAGAAATTTCCGTCTCCAACACTATTATTTTTATATTTATTGCCATATTTGGAATTTTAACTACCGCTGCTCTCTGTATACGTCAAACAGACTTAAAGTCACTTATTGCCATGTCATCAGTTAGTCATATAAACCTAGTAATTGCCGCCACTCTTATTCACACCCCATGAAGCTATGCAGGAGCTATAACAATAATAATTGCTCATGGTCTAACATCATCTGCTCTATTTTGCCTCGCCAACACAATATATGAACGAACTAACAGCCGTACAATAATTCTCCTTCGAGGAGCACTGCTAATTTTTCCACTCACAGGCCTATGATGACTTACTATTTTATTATTTAATATAGCTCTTCCCCCATCAGTTAATTTTGCAGGAGAAATACTCATTATAATAGCCGTCTACAATTGATCACCTTATGCCTTTGTTTTTATTGCTGTAAACCTTATTCTTACCACTGCCTACACACTCTACACCCTGTGGTCAACTCAACGAGGCCCAACACCAACTCACTTAAAAACTTTATTTCCGTTTCAAATCCGTGAGCATATGCTCCTTCTACTCCATACTGCACCAGCACTCCTATTTATCTTAAATCCCGAACTCATCTTCTGCTGTGAACATAGTTTAACTAAAATCCTAGGTTGTGGTCCTAGAAATGAAGGCTAATACCCTTCTGTTCACCGAGCTTGTCTGGGAAAACGAGAACTGCTAATTCCTCGTAACCATGGTTCAATTCCATGGCTCGCTCGAAACTTTTATCTTTGACACCATCAAATAAAAGTCATGGACCTCCTTCTGGTCGCCTCATCATGCCTTATTTTAACTATTGTTGCAATTTCATCCCCATTATTAACCACCTCATCACCAAAATTTCATCTATATACTAAAACTGCAGTAAAAACAGCTTTCCTTATTTCATCTATTCCGCTAATCTTCTTTGCCAGCCAAGAGCTCGAGGCCATTACAATTACATGACATTGACTCACTATTGGCCCATCAGACATTAATATCTCCCTTCAATTTGACGCCTATTCTATTATTTTTACACCAATTGCCCTATTCGTTACCTGAAACATTCTTGAGTTTTCAATCTGATACATACACTCAGACCCCAAGATCAACACATTTTTTAAATATCTTCTAATTTTTCTCCTAGCAATAATTATTCTAGTTGTTGCCGGCAACATATTCATCTTGTTTATTGGCTGAGAAGGCGTAGGAATCATGTCTTTTATATTAATTGGTTGATATCATGCCCGAAGTAATGCCGGAACAGCAGCCCTGCAAGCAGTTCTTTACAACCGAATTGGCGATATTGGGTTTTTATTTGCAATTTCCTGAATACTTATTAACACAGGGTCCCTTGACTTCCAACACGTCTTTTCAATTTATACATCTACACCATTTTTAATTGCCTTAATTACTGCGGCTGCTAGTAAATCCGCCCAATTTGGCCTTCACCCATGACTAGCATCAGCAATAGAAGGTCCAACCCCGGTATCAGCCCTACTTCACTCTAGCACCATAGTGGTAGCGGGCATTTTTTTACTTGTTCGAATTCACCCCCTTCTAGAAACTAATCAAACCGCCTTATCCACCTGCCTCTGTCTTGGGGCCATTTCCACAGCCTTTGCCGCAACCTGCGCCCTTACCCAAAATGATATTAAAAAGATTATTGCTTATTCTACCTCAAGTCAACTAGGCCTTATAATAGTAGCAGTAGGACTAAACTTTCCACATCTAGCTTTTTTTCATATCTGCACCCACGCATTTTTTAAAGCAATACTATTCCTTTGTTCCGGATCAATTATTCACAGCTTAAATGATGAACAAGATATTCGAAAAATAGGGGGACTTCAGAACATACTACCCCTTACCACCTCATGTGTTTCAATCGGCAGCTTAGCACTTATAGGCACGCCATTCTTAGCCGGATTTTTCTCAAAAGACGCCATTATTGAAGCTTCTACAACATCTCAAGCTAATACCTGGGCCATCATTCTTACTATTATTGCCACATCTTTTACAGCTGTATATAGTCTACGCCTAGTTTTTTTTGCCTCAATAAATCACCCTCGAATTAATTCAACCATTATTATTAACGAAAACAACCCCTTAATTTTAAACCCTCTTAAACGCCTAGCATTAGGCAGCATTATTGCAGGCCTCATTATTTTTCAACTAATCTTCCCAAACAACCCGATAACACATACAATACCGATGCTAATAAAACTATCAGCACTCACAGTTACTATTTTAGCATTCATTATTGCTATTGACCTTGCTAAATTATCATGATCAACTACCCCGCCAACCACACACGCTAAATCTAAACTTCTTGACACATCCTTTTACATAAACATCCTTCATCGACTTCTCCCATCCTATGCCCTTAATTCGGGTCTTCGAGTTGCTTTCCACCTATTTGACTCTATTTGACTAGAAAAAGTCGGACCAAAAGGACTAGCTGCCTCCCAACTGCCCCCCATTAAAATGCTTCAAAATACCCAACTAGGCCTCATTAAAACTTACCTATCCATTTTTGTACTCACTTTAACCCTCTCCATAATTATCTTACAGCTCGTAAGGCACCACTATAATGGCCCCGCACAACTTCTAAAGCTACAAACAAAGTTAATAATAACGCTCAACCTCCCACAAATAAAACCCACCCCCCATTAGCAAAAATACTAGACACACCTCACCACTCCCCAAAACCAACCCCCTCACCAACTACATATGCCACAGCAACTTTTTCTTTTACCCCCTCACTACCCCAAAGTAACAACCCAATTACTAATACCAAGATATAAACCCCGATATAACTCAATACCCCAAAACCCCCCCATGCCTCTGGATAGGGCTCAGCCACCAACGCTGCACTATATGCAAAAACTACTATTATTCCCCCTAAATATACTAAAAACAAAACTAAAGATAAAAATGTTAACCCATCATTCATTAAAAGCAAACACCCAGAGCCAGCCCCAGCCACTAACCCCAAAGCAGCAAAATAAGGAGACGGATTTGAAGCCACTGCTACAAACCCAACCAATAATCATACTTCAAAAACCATCTATTCCTGCCAGGACTTTAACCTAGACCTACAGCATGAAAAACTGTTGTTGTACTTCAACTACAAAAACTTATGGCCCCCGCAATCCGCAAAACCCACCCCCTCTTAAAAATTATTAATAGCGCCTTTATTGATCTCCCAGCCCCAGCCAATTTATCATCATGATGAAACTTCGGATCTCTCCTAGGAATTTGCCTCATTGCACAAATTGCCACAGGTCTATTTCTAGCTATGCACTATACAGCTGACACATCAATAGCATTCTCATCAGTAGCCCACATCTGCCGAGATGTTAATTATGGCTGACTCTTACGCAATCTTCACGCCAATGGCGCCTCCTTCTTTTTTATCTGCATTTATCTTCACATTGGGCGAGGTCTTTACTACGGCTCATATATATTCAAAGAAACATGAAACGTTGGAGTCATCCTCCTCTTCCTAGTTATGGCTACAGCCTTCGTGGGCTACGTACTACCATGGGGACAAATATCATTCTGAGGTGCCACAGTAATCACTAATCTATTATCAGCAGCCCCATATATTGGCAATGATCTAGTTCAATGAATTTGAGGCGGCTTTTCAGTAGACAATGCCACTCTTACACGATTTTTCACATTTCACTTCATTCTCCCATTTATCATTGCAGGGGCCAGTATAATCCACCTCCTCTTTCTTCACCAAACAGGCTCTACTAACCCAACGGGTCTCAACGCCAACCCAGATAAAATCCCATTCCATGCTTACTACTCATACAAAGATGCCTTCGGTTTTGCTATTCTCCTAGCAGCCCTTGTCTCTCTCTCAACCTTTGCCCCCAACATCCTGGGTGACCCAGATAATTTCACCCCAGCCAATCCCCTTGTTACACCCCCCCACATCAAACCAGAATGATACTTCCTATTTGCATATGCCATTCTTCGCTCCATCCCCAACAAACTAGGCGGAGTACTAGCCCTCCTCTTCTCCATCCTAGTACTCTTCCTTATACCAATCATTCACACCTCAAAACAACGTAGTCTTACCTTCCGCCCCCTAACAAAATTCCTCTTTTGAACACTCGTAGCAAACACATTTATCCTCACTTGAATCGGAGGCCAACCCGTAGAAGACCCATTTATTATAATTGGTCAAATTGCCTCAGTGATCTACTTCTTCATCTTTACCCCCCTCCTCCCAATCTTTGGGCTCTTAGAAAATAAGTTACTTCAGCTTTAAGCAGGCAGTTCCCGGATATATTTCTCACTTCTACCTCTCTCCCCATCAATCAATCTTAACGTAACCCCTAACTTCAACTTTTCATTGGCAGTTCCAAACCAACAAAAATATCGTTAATAACCCCACATAAATTTATCTATATTATGTATAATGCCCCATGTATAGATTTCTATACATGCTTAATCAACATTAATCTATATACCCCATGCTTACCTTTTCCCTAATAAGTGGGTTTTTTACAGTCTATTTATTGAACATTCCCTAATAATTAACCAAAATTTATGAGCGGTACCGCCCATAAATTTAATCACAATAATATATTTAATTCCGTAGGATATATGTAACTAAAACATTTATTTACTATCCCTACATTAAATAGACCATATTATGTATATTCCCCTATAGTATATATAACCCATATATGAGGTACATATATGCTTAATCAACATTAATCTATATACCCCATGCTTACCTTTTCCCTAATAAGTGGATTTTTTACATCCTATTTATTGGACATTCCTCCATAAGCACTAAAAATGAATGGCACCGCCCATAATATGAGATGGCAGCCGCCCATACGTTTTGATACCAGTTCGGATCCTTAAATTCTTTAGTAATGTCATATCTTTTCCATTAAAATATCCAATTGCTTCATCCACCCACCATCATATCCTTATTTTATGTAATTTTTTTCCACATAAAAGAATAACTGTACAACCTATACATCAACATTACTTAATTTCCCCAACAATGCTTGTTAGATCCCATAACTGTTTAACTGTACCTTAATATTATATAGTGCATAAATATTATTAATAATAATATTGAATGATACCCTATAATGGTAAGTTAACTTAATCAATACTTGTTTAATTCACAAAATAACCATATCAACATAAATATTATTATACCTTACCCCTCATATTCACCCAGCAGCACTTGCTGCTGCTACATTCTTACCCTTAATGAGACCTAACTGAAGTTTCACCCCGGGGATCTTATTTTCCCCCGGTCATAAATTGTAGAGTAACCTCAATTGTCTTTCAAAAAACATCCGGTAGCCCAGAATCTATGGACCTGTTGACAAGAGACGTCCTTTATCGTAATTCAAAAAACATCCCTCCTTATGATTTGAGTACCTGCAGAGTTCTTAACCTTACCTGGTCTGAATTGGATAGGCATTAATTATTTAAGGGATTATCACCTGGCATCTCCTAGTGGGGTAATAACATTTAACTAGGGTAGGACATAACATGCTCGCGTGGGATTTCACCAACTCCTCTAATGTCCCCTTTAGATGAATGCTAGATGGACATAATATTATATTACATCTCCCCCTCTTACCAAAATTCAGCGTATTTTCTCGACACCCCCCCTACCCCCCCACACCAGGAACTTTAGTAGCTTTGACTAACCACCCCCCCGGAGTTAGTGAACTAAAAAATTTTTTTCCTCATGCGCTTTTTTTTTCCCTTTTTTTATTCTTTTTTTACTTTTTTTTTATTTTTTTTCATAGGGCCTCCTCATGTTATATCGGAATGGACCTATGTGTATATATGTTAATTTTTTATTTTCGGCGATGTTTAGAGCTTTAGACAATTAAATTGTCTAAAGCCCCCTACTTCCCCACAATTTTCTTCATTAATATCTACAAGCCATTATAGT